ATGATCCTTTTTTCAACGGACCTTATCGAGTAACGAGAAAAAAATTATATTTACGTGCAATCATGAATCCTCATACAGATACAGAAGATTTAGTAGAAATTTTTTTGATAAATAAGATTCATGATCTACTTCTTAAGGATAAGGATTTCGTTCTAAACGATTCCGTAGAACTCTACCGTCAATCATTTTTGAATTCTACTTTGAATTCTAGAGAAGAAAAGGGAATTGATTCAGAAAGTCAAGCAAAATCTTTGCAATTTTTATTTGATATATTTGATATATTTGATATAAGTACAGCACATACAAAAGATCAAAAAACAATAAAAAAAAAATCTATTGGAATTAGAATAGAAGAAGTCAGTAAAGAGGTTTCTCGATGGTCATACAAATTAACCGACGAGTTGGAAGAAGAAGAAAATGAAGATGAATTGGCGGACGAAGATTCTTATATTCATTCAAGAAGAGCCAAACGTGTGGTAATTTCTAACGAGAATGATCAGAATACCAATTATATTTCTAGTACTAAGAATACTATGAATACTATTAACAATGATGAAAATGATGATCAAATAGAAGAGGAAGAGGTGTCTTTGATAGATTACTCCCAACAATCGGATTTTCGTCGCAATCTAATCAAAGGATCCATGCGCGCTCAAAGACGTAAAGCAGTTATTTGGGGTCTCTTTCAAGTCAATTTAAATTCCCCTCTTTTTTTTGATCGGCTAGACAAAACATCTTTTTTTTCGTCTTTTTATATCAACGAAATTAAGAATCTCATTTTGAGGAATTGGATGGGGAGAGAACAAGAATCAGAATTAAAAATTTCCGATTTTGATTTGGAAAATGAAGATACAAAAGAAGAGAAAGAGAAAAAAATATATATAAACGACCAGATAGAAATATCCGAAACTGAGGATACCTTTATATTTGCTCAAGCACTAAGAAGTTTTACATTATTAACGCAATCTTTTCTTAGAAAATACATTATATTGCCTTCATTAATAATAGCTAAAAATATTTTCCGTATTCTATTATTCCAATCCCCCGAGTGGGACGAGGATTTCAAGGAATTGAATAGAGAAATACATATTAAATGCACCTATAGTGGTGTTCAATTATCAGAAACAGAATTTCCCCAAGATTGGTTAACAGAAGGTATTCAGATAAAAATTCTATCTCCTTTCTGTCTAAAACCTTGGCAAAAATCTAAAGTACGATCTCATAATAGAGATCCAATAAAAAAAAAAAATAAAAAAAAAAGTTTTTGTTTTTTAACAGTCTATGGAATGGAAGCGAAAATTCCTTTTGGTTCTCCCCGAAAACGACCTTTTTTTTTTAAACCTATTTTTAAAGAACTCAAAAAAAACAAGGTGAAAAAAAACTTTTTATTTTTACAAGTTCTAAAATTTTTAAAGAAAGAAAAAAAATACTTTATAAAAGTTCGAAAAGAAGAAACAAAATGGGTTATCAAAATAGTTCAAGTTATCAAACTAATAATGAAAAACCTGGAGAAAGTCAATCCAATTTTCTTATTTGAATTAAGGAAAGAAAAAGTATATGAAACGAACAAAAATAAAAAAGATTTCAAAAGAAATAATCAGATTCTTCACGAATCGTCCGTTCTAATTCGAAATATGAATTGGTTAAATTATTCACTAATAGAAAAAAAAATAAAAGATCTTTCTGATAAGACAATCAAAATAAGGAATCAAATTGAACAAACTGCAAAAGACAAGAAAAAAAAAGAAATAGTTTTAATTTATGATAATAAAAGATTGGGCTCACAGAAACATATTGGGAAAATATTAAAAAGTAAAAATATCCGGTTAATGCGTAAATCACACTACTTTATCAAATCATTTTTTGAAAAAATATACATAGATATTTTGTTCTGTACCATTTCTAAGATAAATGCACAATTTTTCTTTGAATCAACAAAAAAGATCTTTAATAAATCCATTTACAACAAAAAAAGAAATCAAGAACAAGAAGGAATTGATGAAACAAATAAAAATAAAATGAATTTAAATTGGAATGTATCTTCCCTGTCCCAAGCATATGTATTTTACAAATTATCACAAACCCAATTACTGAATCAGTCTCACTTTAGACCTGTACTTCAATATCAAGGGAGCTATCCTTTTTTTAAGGATAAATTAAAAGACTATTGTATGATACACGGAATATTTAATTCCAAACCAAGACATAATAAAATTCCTATGTACGTAATGAACGACTGGAAAAACTGGTTAAAAAGTCATTATCAATACAATTTATCTCAAAAAAAAAAGTCTCGATTAGTACCTAAAGAATGGCGAAATAGAATCAACCAACGTCGTATGATTCAAAACATTCAAAACAAGGAATCAATCAAATTTGATTTATATCAAAAATACAAATGGAAAAAACATTACAGATATGATCTTTTATCATATAAATACATAAGCCTTCCAAATTCATACATTTCTGGATCAACATTAGAAATAAACAGGGACCCAGAAATTCCATATCATTATAATGATTATCTAGAAAAAAGATATCTTATTGATAGGAATACAAATTTGGATAGAAAGTATTTTGATTGTAAAATTCTTCATCTTTGTTTTATAAACAATATTGAGATCTGGACCAATAAACATATTGGCATAAAGATTCAGAAAAATACTAAGACTGAGACGGAGACGGAAATTAAGAATTTACAAAAAATGAAAAAAAAAAATCTTTTTTCTTCTATGATTGATCAAGATATAAAATCATGCAATCAAAAAAGAACCTTTTTTGATTGCATGGGAATGAATCAAGAAAGGTTCTATGATACCGCATTAAATCACGATACTATAGCCAATCTAGAACCTTGGCTCTTCCCAGAATTTGTGCTACTTTTTGATATATATAAGATTCAACCTTGGATCATCCCAATCAAATCACTCTTTTTTCATTTTTATAGAAAGAAAAATATTCATAAGGGCCGCGAAAATCTTTTATCAAATCTACTAAAAAAAAAAGCTGTTGAAGAAGATTACGCAAGATTAGAAATGAAAAAAGGTAGAAAAAACCAATATAAGAATGAAAATGAAATGGACCTAGATTCCTTTTTGAGGAAAGATTTCCTTTTTCAATTAAGATGGGCTAATTTCTTTAATCAAAAAATACTAAAAAATATAAAGATATATTGTCTCATACTTAGACTTATAAATACAAAGGAAATTACTATATCTTCTATCCAAAGAGGTGAAATAAATCTAGACGAAATGATGATTCATAAGGACCCACTTCTTGCAGAAGTGATAAGAAAGGGAATATTTCTTATTGAACCAATTTGTCTATCTAAAAGAAAGGGCGGAAAATCTATTATATATCAAACTATGGATATTTCTTTGGTCGATAATAAGAAGCACCAAACAAATGCACAACACAGCAACATATTTTGGAGTGGGGACAAAAATCATTATGATTTCTTTGTTCCTGAAAATATTCTATCTCCCAGACGGAGGAGAGAATTTCGAATTCGAATTTGTTTCAATTCCCAGAATTGGAATGTTGTGGATAGAAATCCAATATTTTGCAACGAAAACAAAATAAGAAACTTAGGGCAATTTTTGAATGAGGACAAACATGACAAACATATTAATAAAGATGAAAAAAATTTCATGAAATTCAAATTGTTTCTTTGGCCCAATTATCGATTAGAAGATGTAGCTTGTATGAATCGCTATTGGTTTGATACTAATAACAGCAGTCGTTTCAGTATGTCAAGAATACATATGTATTAACAATTCAGAATGAATTCAATTCCAATGAAAAATTCAAAAATTTAGAGTGGATTTCATGGAGTAGCGCAATCCCTTTAAGTAAAAAGAATTTTTTTTCATTCATATATTACTTTAACATAAAATAAAGTAATATATGAATGAAAATGAATGAAATCCAATTTTGATGTATACTAGATGAAAATAACTGGCATAAGAAATATTATTCTTTTCCTGATCGGTAAAATTTACAGAAAACAAAGAAAAGATATAAATTTTCATTTATGGTCCAAAATGCATTCATCTCAGTTATTACACAAGAAGAAAAAGAAAAAAATAGTGGGTCTGTTGAATTTCAAGTATTCCATTTCACCAGTAAGATACGAAAACTTACTTTACATTTAGAATTGCACAAAAGAGATTTTTTATCGCAAAGGGGTCTACGAAGAATTCTGGGAAAACGTCAACGATTATTGACTTATTTGTCAAATAAAAACAAAGTGCGTTATAAAAAATTAATGAATAAGTTAGATATTCGGGAACCAAAAACCTATTAATTTTAATTTCATTTAAATTTCTTATTATTTTATTATTCTTATCCTTGTTCTTTTTTTTTATTATTTATTTTATTATTTATTAGTTTTATTATTTATTAGTTCAGTTATTATTTTTTTATTTTAAGAAATTTATGAAATAATGAATTAAGGAAAAAAATATGACTGTACCTGGCTACAAGAAAAAATTTCATATTTCATAATAGTCAATATGGGTCCTCACCACCCCATCAATGCATGGTGTTCTTCGGCTGATCTTTACTCTGGATGGTGAAGATGTTATTGACTGTGAACCTTTATTGGGCTATTTACACAGAGGGATGAAAAAATAGCGGAGAACCTAACAATTATACAATATTTTCCTTATGTAACACGTTGGGATTAGTTAGCTACTATGTTCACAGAAGCAATAAAAGTAAATGCAAAATGCACCAGAACGATTGAAAAGTGTTCAAGTGCCTAAAAAAGCCAGTTATATAAGAATGATTATGTTGGAGCTGAGCCGTATAGCCTCCCTTTTGTTATGGCCCGGACCTTTTATGGCCAATATCGGTGCACAGATTCACTTTATATATATATTATATATATTTTCAGAGAGAGGTAAATGGACTTTACCTAGTATGAGAATGGATCAGTTATTAAATCTTGGATGGAAATTTATTTTACCTATTTCTTATTTCTCTAGGTAATCTATTATAGACAACTTCTTCTCAACTTGTTTCACTATAAACTAGAAAAAAAACAAATAAATATCCTTATGAAAATGAAAAATCAATCACATCAGAGCGTTTTTGTGTTTTTGTGGTCGAATCCGCTTTGAATTTGATAAATGTATTACTTGTGAAGTAAGTGTTTGCGTATGTCCCATAAATCTTCCCGTTGTTGATTAGAATTTTGAAAAAGATATTAAGAAAAATCAATTCAATACTATTCAATACTATAATTATTATAATTATAGTATTGAATAGTATTGAATTGATTTTTGGGTCTTTATATTTTGCGGTAACTGTGTCGAGTATTGTCCAACAAACTGTTTATCAATGACTTAAGAACTTAAGAATATGAACTTTACACTTATGACACTTATGGTCGTCACAAATTGAATTATAATAAAATTTCTTTAGGTCGATTACCAATGTCAATAATTGAAGATTACACTATTAAAACAGTTAGAGTTATTGATTCTACCTTTTCATTGGTATTGGTTCTTATTTGTATATCCTTATTTTATATTTCATTGAATTCCTCTTTTGTAGCTGCCGTACAGTTCCTTATTTATGTGGAAGCCCTAAATGTATTAATCATATTTGCTTTGATGTTCATGAACAGTTCAGAATATTCCAATGATTCCTATTTGTGGATCCTTGGAAATAGGATCACCTCGCTGGTTTGTACAAGTATTTTTTTCATTCAGGACTTCAAAAGTAATGTTCAACAAATTGGGATTCATTTATCCACAGATTTTTATCTTCCTTTTGAACTCATTTCTATAATTCTTTTAGTTTCCTTGATAGGTGCAATTACTATGGTGTCAATAATCTAAAATCTAATAAGAAAGAAGAACTTCTATTTTGAGAATGAAAGAATGAAAATGGATTTCATCTATTTCTATGAATATGAATATATATTATATGTACATATTCATGTACATTATATTTTATTTTATAAATAAATTTATATTAATTAATTAATATTCTCTAATTCTAATTTAGAATTAGTTATAATTAGATTCTTTCTATTTCTATTTGATTTGTTTAATTTGTAAGACAAAACTATAGAAATTTTATGAATTCAATAAGAATTAAGATCTTCTTATTAATAAAATTAATATGAATTGAATTTGTATGTACAACTCTTATTTCATGGTTATGGTTATTGAAATGGAAATCAAAGTATCTTGGCCCTTTTTCATAAACAGATTTGAAAATCTATAGAAAAAATATAGGATTTCTTTAATTTTCTATTTTACCAGATTGAAAATCTTTTGTGTTCAAAACTGGAATTTCTAGACCCTTTCTAGACCCAATGTCACATTCAGTAAAGATTTATGATACATGTATAGGGTGTACCCTATGTGTTCGAGCTTGCCCCACGGATGTATTGGACATGATACCTTGGGACGGATGTAAAGCTAAGCAAATTGCTTCTGTGCCAAGAACTGAGGATTGTGTAGGTTGTAAGAGATGTGAATCCGCTTGCCCAACGGATTTTTTGAGTGTCCGTGTTTATTTTTTATTTATGGCATGAAACAACTCGCAACATGGGTCTTTCTTATTAATATGTGACAAAAAACTCCACTTGAATCATTTGCTTCCTCTTTACCGACCAAAGTTGGTACTCGAGAAAAGAAAATCTATTATTCTTTTCTCAAGCACGGGGTTTCTCGTCAAAATTTATCTTGCCTTTCTCACGAGTTATTTTCCTTGGTTAACAATACTTCTTACTAATGAATGACCTATGTATTTTGTTATCATTTCAAATTGGACGATCCCTTAACCCAATTGAAGGAGGATTCAAAATGGATCAATCTTTTTGATTTTAACTGGAGGCTGGGAACCAATGGACTTTCCATAGGACCCATTTTATTGAATTTTATTGACAGGATTTATCACTACTTTAACTACTTTAATTTTTATATTTCTTGCTGTGTTAGCAATGTATAGTGGACAAATAGGATCATTTTCTTCTAGAGACCTTTACTTTTTTTCCTCCTGTGGGGATTAGAATTAATTCCTGTTTACTTGCTTTTATACATGTAAGGAGGAAAAAAACGCCTGTACTCGGCTACAAAACTACAAAGTTTATTTTGTGCACTGCATTATTTTGTGCACTGCAGGAGAGGTTCCTTTTTCCTCTTAATAAGAGTTTTAATTATGGATTTATATGGTTCCAATGAACCGACATTAGATTTAGAAAAATTAGCTAATCAATCGTATCCTGCAGCAAAGAATACAAGATATTCAATATTCCAAACTCAAAATTTTTGGATTTTGGACCACGAGACCTATTTGTTATTTGTTTCGATCTATATCTTTCTACCTGTAATAGGAATTGATATTTATCCTGATTTCGTTCTCCCATTATCGGTTGACAAAATACAAGTTCTACTATCTAAATTATCTAAATTATCTAAATTCTTTTTATAGATTCAATTCACTAATGAATAATTTTCATTGTGTATCAGACGATCTTTTTATGTCTTCTTTATGTAGTTTAATTAATTAGATATTAATTAGAATGAACCATAACTATGGAACCCGAGTCTTGCAATTTTGGATTTGTTCTAATATGTCTAATATGTAAATAAATTGCAAATAGGGTCCAAGTACATAAATGTAATAAATGACCAAATTTCCTTAGGGTCCCAATTCCAATAAGAACCCCATGCCTCATTAGACCATACTGCCTAAAACTTAAAAAATTTTTGTTTCTAAAATAAAAATCGATGTTTTTTTAAATGTAATCACTATAAGAGCAACTGACAATAATGATCCGCATAAAAGAGCTGCATAGCTCAATAGCATCATACTGACATGCATCATTAACCACTAAATTACTTAAGGGAAAATGTCCCGAAGAAATCCAACGAATAACTAAAAATTCTGTTCTTCTGTTCTAGAGAAAAAATGTTCTAGAGAAAAAAGTCGCTATCATACCTTTTTCTGACGAATTACGTAATCCTTCGATTTCGTAGACTAATAAATTCATCAAATTAATCATAATCACAATTGATATGATCGAAAAGGAAATATGAGTTAATATATGTTCTAAGGTCGCAAATATCATAAAAAAGGGTCCTTATAAAAGAATTGAAATTGAGAATTAAATCTAATAGAATTAGATATTAATATTCTATTTAATATTCTATTAGATCTATTTAGATTTAGATCTATTGTGTCTATAATAGGAATTATTATATTAATTATGCCGCCACTCGGACTCGAACCGAGATGCTCTAGCACTGCTTCCTAAGAGCAGCGTGTCTACCAATTTCACCATGTCGGCTGGTCTTAAAGAATCATAATAAATTCATGTTGAATTGTCGATATTCAATAGAGTTTAGTAAACAATGAAGAAAGATGGATTTCCATATGAATTTCCATTCATATTCATATGGAAATGTTAAATATAAATAATACTGAACTTAGTATATTAGTATCTTTGGAGGTATCAAATTTATGGTTTTTTTTCAAACGATTTTGAGACCCAACGCCTTAGTCTAAAGTATAATGAAATGAAATATTAAGATTCTTCGTTGTCTAGCGTAATTGTGTTTTAAAAATAAAAAAATTCATAGGAAAGAAAAAACCATCTCACAAATTCAATATCTAAATCAATAGAAATTTCAATAAATAGAATTTGAAAATAGAAAAATAGAAACATAATAGAAATACTAATACGAAATATATACGAAATATAAAAAATGATAATAAAAAATAGAATACACAATACACCATAATGAGTACTTTGAAGCCGGTAGACAAAAAAGATAAAAAGATTTTTATTTTTTAAATTACCTAGCTATAACTAATATGTAGAAGTGAAATACAAATACAATACATTAGTAAATTTGAATCATTTCAATTAAGATTTTTCCAATACTTTTTTTGTCGTAAAAAAAAACTTTTTGACTGTCCGGTGGAAACAGATTTAGCTAAAGAAAAAGCTTTTACTGCCGCTAAAGAGCCTTTTTTTCTCCAAAGATTTCTACGAATATTCTTTTTTGACATAGAAGTACGCTTTTTTGGAACTGCCATTCAAAAGGTAGGTGACTCATTTTTATCGTTGTATGTGAAAGACATCATAGTAGACACAGGTGATAAATAAGAGAATACTAAAGATTCGAGCCTTATAATTTCTCAATTCTGACACAAGATACTTATTAGATCGAATAGAATGATTTTGCCGTATCCAGAATAATACCAATAAAACCCATTTCATGAAGAAAATGTGACCTATTAACCAACCAACAAAACTACTTGTTAAAAATAAAATCTTGTTGTTGCATCGAAACATAGAAATGTTGACTAATCTGGCTAACGTGGAACTTGGTAAAATGAAATGGTTGAATAATTGAAAAATGAGATTATTCAGGAATACACATTGAATGCTGAGATTACGCATTGAATTTCTGGTAGTAGATCCAGAATCAAAAAAGTTTTTGTTATTGTTCCAGAAGAAATGAAACAAAAGATACGGTAGAACTAGGACAGTTATTGTATGAGGTCTACCCAATGCTAGATGCAGAGGCGCATAATAGATCGATATGAACATCATGAGCTGTCCCGCAAGAAAACCAGTTGTTGCTGATACCTCCTTCTCGGTTCCTTCTTCCATAACCCGAGCTCGGAGAAGGAAGAGATAAGAGGGCCCTATGGAGAATGTGGTCAGAAATCCATAATAGAGCCCGACCACAACGACCGAAACGACCGAATTTATTATCTTCATGCATAAGGATAATGGCTTACCTAGTAGAAAAGATTTCAAAATCATCACAAACCTCCCCTTTATTCTTTTCTATTGCAATTTCTCGATTATTATATGATGATTTCTTAATAAATATTATAAATATTTATTATTCATATGAAATAGTAATAATAGTACTATAAAATAAAAAAAATAAAAATATAAAATATTTCTATAAATAGAAAATAAAATAGAAAATAGAGAAAAATGACATCTCTTATGTCAATGACA